CGGAATTTCGAATAGTCTTCAAGATCCTCTGTTTTCGATTATCTAATAAATCACTTAATGAAAGTAGATTATCTTTCCATTCATTTCAAAACTTCCACGATCCCTTCCCGAACCAAACATGAATCTTTCGATTCATTTGGCTCTCACGCTCAATTTCTTCAATTAATTATGGGAATTCCCATATTCTTTTTTAATGTAATGAGCCTATCCTCTCCTCTCTATTCATATTCGAAAATATCGAAACCGATCAATAATCCAAGAACATAATATTCGGAGGACTCTTCTGACCAAACAAATAATTGTCAGCAAGGTTGTTTCTTTTTTTTTGTTCAAATCCAAAGAATTCTTCTTACTTTATACATAGGTCATCGATTCAGCATTGGATAAAAAAGATAAAAAAGGGGATGAAATACCCATTTTGACAATTTTTTCCACTCAAATAACGGGTTCAAATCATTTTATCGACATGAGTGTTTTATATCGAAAAAAAAATTCCAACTATTTGTTTTGAACCCATTTCTGTATTAATTTATTAACTAACATAGTAGTAGAAAGAATACCATGCTGCATCTGAACTTCAAACGGTTTAGCTTTAACCCTGTTAATGGTTTACATTATTGGTTGATAGAGAATCAAAGTAGATTTACCAATGAATCGCGAAATGCTATGGTTCTTAAATATTTTTTTTTTCAGAAGAAATTCGCGGAATCATGCATCTTTTTTTCCTAGTTGTAACGAAAAAAATGCAGTTGGTTGGATCCAGCCTATTCTTGAAATAAACAACTCGCACACACTCCCTTTCCAAAAAAAATCAAAACACCAAGCACTACGCTTAGATTTATTGGATTTGTTGCTAAAATATCGGTATTAAACCCGAAACTCCCGGCGGATGGCCAATAACCCAAGGAAAGGAAAGAATCGGTTACATTTTTCATATGATATCCTCTTTCTTATAGTTATAGATAGACTAATTATTTCTATTATTTTTGTATTATTTTTATTATAAATTTCCCTATTTCTAAATACTAACATAGAATATACTAAATAGAGTCAAATATATATTGATTTAGAAATGGATTTTTTTTTTTTAAATTGGAAATTTCCAATAAGAATGATACTTATTAGGTACCAGATCTTATGTCAGGTCAGTTGGGAAATATCTCGTTTGTTGCAACTGCAATACTTCCTAAAAAAAAAGTTCTTCCATTGGACTAAGAAAGTAAAAGGAAGAAAGCTAGTTGGAGTACGATTCGTCATCCTCAAATCAGATCTTTCAGCGGATTGTTGTCCCTAAGTAATTTAATTGTAGGAGTTAAATCTTAATAGAATTCGAAAAAACAAGAGCAGTAAATCCAAGAAAAAAAATATTATTTTTGGATTAAACAAAAGGATTCGCAAATAAAAGAGCTAATGCTACAACCAGTCCATAAATTGTTAAAGCTTCCATAAAAGCCAGACTAAGTAATAAAGTACCTCGTATTTTTCCCTCCGCCTCTGGTTGCCTCGCGATCCCTTCTACAGCCTGTCCCGCAGCAGTACCTTGACCAACTCCAGGTCCAATAGAAGCAAGCCCGACGGCCAACCCAGCAGCAATAACGGAAGCGGCAGAAATCAGTGGATTCATGTTAAGTTCCTCGCACCAAAACAAAAAAAATAAAGAAATAGTTAATGATACAATCAACCAATGAATTAGGACTTAATTATTCCATCGCTAAGATTTCTCTAGTTAAATTAACTAGAACCTCGAATTGAAATAAAAATATTATTGAATCCGTAGAACTACTTCGATATCTCTTTTTTAGTTCCTATCCACGTAGTTTTTGTGAATCTGTACGACTTTTGTTCTTTTCTTAAATTTCTTTCTTTTTTCGAACCATTCTTTGTTCTTTATTCGTGATTAAAATTAATTCAATTCACAATTACAGACGAAACGGAAGGCCTTCCGTTGGAATCGCTATCTAAATTCACAATAGTAGGACAAATTAGATATATCTTTAGTTCATATATACCTAGTTAATATCTAATATTACATATACATGCCTTTCCCCCATACTGTAAACCAAATATTGGATCTTAGATTCAATGGGATTTTAAGAATAATTCTTCGAAATATCGCCAAGAGTTGTCTTATAGCGATTAGATTCCATACACCTAGTTAGATCCCCCCTTCCGCCGCTAACCAATCTTTTTTTTAATCGCACGTCGTAAACAGATACAATAAAAATTATTAATCAGATTATGACTCTTAATATTTTATATTATAAAATATATTGGAATTGAATAAACAAAACACTCTAAAGAGAATATTCATTGGAGGGGGTATAAATAGTCCAATTTTAGGAAAAAGATCTTTTAGATCTCTTTCCTTTTTTACTATATACTATAGATCGTATAGACTTTTATTTATACCTTATTTATCTTCCCTAAATGGATTACCTTGAGTCGCGCATAGGTTGCGTCAGGCTAAGCTAAAAAAAGACTATGGAACTAGTTAATGATG